AAGAAAGGTGTGGATAAATGGAAGGATGAGAGAAAGAGAGAAAAAATAATATAAATGATCTAAAATTCCAATATGTAAGGTCTATGAGTCATCTCATGAAAAACAGTGTAATAAAGCATAACGACTATTATCCATAATGAAAACCCCTCTTAGCAAAAAAAAAATAAAGAGCTTCGAGCCAATAAAGACTAAGAAGGTTGACTCAAGAATAAATTGGATTATGAGCTCCGTTGTAGAATTATGACCTAATCATTAAGTACGAAGCGGTGGGAACGACGGAACCTTTGAATGCAAAAGATTTTATTGAACAAATAAATCTTACTGCTTCACTAGTCGGGATGGCGAAATGAACCGCAAATCGATTCATCTATTCTCAGAAGTTACGAACAAGTGCTACGAAGATTGCAAGAGTAAACATTCGCCCGCGAAAACTTTCTTTATTTTTTTATTGGTAAGGTCAAAACAAAGATTTATTAGCACGTTAGAAATAAATATGAAAATTAGAAATAAATATGAAAATTTTTTCTAAAAATGTTCTAATATGATTCATATTCAAATTACTTGAAATTCCATTTTGACCCCCCCCTTTTTTTTATTCGCGAGGAGCTGGATGAGAAGAAACTCTCACATCCAGTTCTGTAGTAGAGATGGAATTCCWAAAAAACCATCAACTATAACCCCAAAAGAACTAGATTCCGTAAACAACATAGAGGAAGAATGAAGGGAATGTCTTATCGAGGTAATCATATTTGTTTCGGTAAATATGCTCTTCAGGCACTTGAACCTGCTTGGATCACATCTAGACAAATCGAAGCAGGTCGACGAGCAATGACACGAAATGCACGTCGTGGTGGAAAGATTTGGGTCCGTATATTCCCAGACAAACCAGTTACAGTAAGACCTGCTGAAACACGTATGGGTTCGGGGAAAGGGTCCCCTGAGTATTGGGTAGCTGTTGTGAAACCGGGGAGAATACTCTATGAAATGGGTGGAGTAACCGAAAATATAGCCAGAAGGGCTATTTTAATAGCAGCATCGAAAATGCCTATACGAACTCAATTTATTATTTCGGGATAAAAATTTAAAATCTAAAACTGACAGATATGAGTCTTGTAGATGAAACAAAATCGCGGGTTTCTTTTTTTTGACAAACAATATTTCTTTTTTTTTTTTCTTCATCTTTTGCATTGGAAGAATAGACTAAAAATTTGATATGATTCAACCCCAGACCCATTTAAATGTAGCAGATAACAGCGGAGCTCGAAAATTGATGTGTATTCGAATCATAGGAGCTAGCAATCGTCGATATGCTCATATTGGTGACATTATTGTTGCTGTGATCAAAGAAGCAGTACCCAATATGCCCCTAGAAAAATCAGAAGTAGTCAGAGCCGTAATTGTTCGTACCTGTAAAGACCTTAAACGTGACAACGGTATGATAATAAGATATGATGACAATGCTGCAGTTGTGATTGATCAAGAAGGAAATCCAAAAGGAACTCGAATCTTTGGTGCAATCCCCCGGGAATTAAGACAATTCAATTTTACTAAAATAGTTTCATTAGCTCCCGAGGTATTATAAAAAAAAAACTGAGATCGTGATATCTTTGAAGTATTTGAAATAATTAGATTAAGAACTAGATTAATTCGTAGATTGTGTCTCACGCATATACCTTAAAAAATTCATATTCATAAACCAATACCAATAAAAAAAAAAAAAAGAAAAACATGTTTATTATATCCAATTTTGCGGCGGCAAAAATTTTAGTCTATCATGGGTAGAGACACTATTGCTGAAATAATAACCTCTATACGAAATGCTAATATGGATAAAAAAAGAGTTGTTCGCATAGAATCTACTACTATTACCGAAAATATTGTTCAACTACTTTTTCGAGAAGGTTTTCTCGAAAACGTCAGAAAACATCGAGAAAAAGACAAATATTTTTTAGTTTTAACCCTGCGACATAGAAGGAATAGGAAAAGACCTTATAGAAATTTTTTCAATTTAAAACGGATCAGTCGACCCGGTCTACGAATCTATTCTAACTCTCAACGAATTCCTAGAATTTTTGGTGGGATGGGGATTGTAATTCTTTCTACTTCTCGAGGTATAATGACAGACCGGGAGGCTCGACTAGAAGGAATCGGCGGAGAAATTTTGTGTTATATATGGTAATCCTTTTGTTTTAATATCCAAACGGGATCCGAAGGATCTTCCTATTTATAAAAAAGAAAAAAAGAGGGGGGGGGGGGGTTGTCTAATATCGTTTATTCTCGATTAGTTGATACTTCAAGGGGGCTTTGCCTGAAATGAAAGAACAAAAATGGATTCATGAAGGTTTAATTACTGAATCGCTTCCGAATGGCATGTTCCGGGTTCAATTAGATAATGAAAATTTCATTCTAGGTTATGTTTCAGGAAAGATCCGACGTAGTTTTATACGGATACTGCCGGGAGATAAAGTAAAAATTGAAGTAAGTCGTTATGATTCGACCA